TCATTCAATTGGAAAAATGGAACCAATCAAAAAAATTCTGCTTCTCGACTCCATAATCCAAATTTTTTATTAAGATTCTGATTGCCTTTTGGATAGAAATCGTGAGAATGTATATTCTTTCCTCAAATGTCCTATTGAGGGGGAAAGGATGAAATCTTTTTAAGAAATAAAGTTTTTGATCGGAATATGAAAAAAACGGAAAGACCCCTTAACTATTTAAGTTGTTAATAGAACGAATCACACTTTTACCACTAAACTATACCCGCTACATATTCATTATTGGATATGAATGGACTCTTTGTCCAACAAAGTAATCAGACGTAGTCAAGATAGTATCAGAATCATGAAAATTCCAGCATTAACACGTATTTTGTTCTGCTGCGGCGCGGGATTGAAAAAAAGAATAGGTGAATAGCAAAAAGTTTAGTCAAATTTCAATAATTTAATTAAATAATTGAAATAGTGTACTAAAGTTTTAAGTATTCTTTTTTTGAAACTTCCCTTCACTTGAACCGCCAGATTTTCTGAATTCGGGTAAATTGGGTCTCAAACTTTCAAGCTTGTCCTTTGCTTTGAACAAGTAAAAGATTTAAAATCTTAGAAATATGTGTTTTCTATTTGAGATTCTTTCTCTTATAAGATTTCTAAGATCTATTTCTTTTCTTTCTTAATACTTCCTTCTTATTAAGATTTCTTAAGTGAATTAGAATTATTAAGATGAATATAATACTGAACTTCAACTTTCATTTAGAATGAAATTCGTTTTTCATTAATGAATTTCTGAATCTTATACTTAAGAATAAGAAAATAAAGACGAAAAATATTAGTACTATATTACATTATTACATTACTATTATACTCTAATACTATTACTAGATATTACTAGAACAGAACACTTTTACTAGAAAGACTAAATATTCTAATTTAGACTCTAAATTACTATAATGACTTAGAAGATACTAAGAATAGATATAGAATCTCTAACATTTTCGATTTCAATTCTATATTGAAATATAGAATATATCCTATTCATATTAAGATAGAATATCTAGAATATTCTATCTTAATCTAGATATAGAGAATTTTTTAAAGAATTTCTAAGATAATCTATCTATTAGAATCTTATCTAATTTCTAAGAATTAGGAATGGCAATGAAAATTACTCTTCTTGTTTCAATAACAATTTTTCTTCGTTGGAACAAAAGAAGTACTGGCCCGGCCAGTACTTATACTTAACCAGGCCGGGGAAATGAACCTTTTGTACAAAATCAAAGAAGTAAGGTATTCTTTCTATTGGAGAAATCTGTTTCGAAGAAAAGAAAAATGGTTCTCAATCTTCACTTCACGTGTGAAATCACATGAGAGATTTCCAATTTGGAATGGGGAGAGATGGCTGAGTGGACTAAAGCGTCGGATTGCTAATCCGTTGTACGAATTATTCGTACCGAGGGTTCGAATCCCTCTCTCTCCGACCCCCCTGATAACTTGAGATTTTAGAATCGGAAGAAATTTCGATTATTGTCTTTTATGAATCTTTTCTCTTTATCTAGCATCTATTCCATTTATTTCTACATTGACCTATGAAATACCTATGAAAAAAAAGTAAAAACGAATCTCATCTCTTTTTTTATTCTTCACGCCCAGGATTACGCCCCGGATCATTAGATAAGAATCCGAAGATGAAGAGAGAAACAAAGAATATTACTACTGTGTAAACGAATAGTTTAAGAGTAAGCATTAAAAATCTCCAAGATAAGATCTTTTTTTTTTAAGGAAATAGATCGCCTATTTTACGACACACACTATACACTATTTTGATATGACGCTCTAAAGATGAAAAAAGAAGGAAGTTTTTTTTTCAATTTCTTTTTACGAATTTCTTTCTAATGTAATATTCTAATGTAATAAGATTCTTATTTTTTCATTACCAAAGATTTCTTGCCATATCCATATCTATAATTAGATATTGTATGGAATCTTATAAAGGAAAGGTCAGAACAAAAGAAGAAATAAGTTGATTAGCTGATTAAAGATCATCGCCCCCTTCCCTTATTCACCCTTATTCAATTTCAATATAATATACAATAGAAAATATCAGAATTTCGCTTTTTGAATCGAGGGTTCCTAATTTCCAGACTTATCTGAATCTTCTTTCTGATCTTATTTATTTTAAGAAGAAAAATCTCATCTTTTTTTTATCGAAGAAATTCTGAATTGAATCGAGATTTCCTTTTTATCGAAAACTTACAGCAGCTTGCCAAACAAAGGCTAAGAGAAAAAAGAGTAAAGGGATAATCGGCATAACGTCTACGATTGGATTGAAAAAGGCATAAGCCTCGGGCAATTTGGCGAAGAAAAAACTACTCGAATAAAGGGTAGAATTAAGACAGATACAGATTAAACTAAAGATATTAAACATAACAAATATTCTTTTCTTGTTCTTAAAGCTTAAAGATTAAAATGAAATTGAAATGATAAGAAATTATCAGATTGGATTGAGTTGTTTTTCTGAGGGATTTTTTAAAAGAAAAAAGCAGATAAAAGAAAGAAATTCTGATTTTTCTTTGACTTCTCCCCAATCAAGAATCCTTACTTACATTATCCAATCAAATAAGAATACAAGGAATTCTATTTTCATACAATATCTTAATTGAATTCTAAGTAATGATCAATTAATCTTTTTTTATTCTATATCTATTGTGTTGAATCCCAGCGACAACATGTCCTATATTTCTTTTGGTTGGTTATTGACGAATAACCAATATTTAGCTTAGTTTTTCTTAGACCAAATCAAAATGGGGCGTGGCCAAGCGGTAAGGCAACGGGTTTTGGTCCCGTTACTCGGAGGTTCGAATCCTTTCGTCCCAGATCTTTTGCATCAGAAACGAAGGATTCTTCTCTAATTGAAATTGAAAATTGAATTCAACAATTTTATGTTTCATGTTGGATACACTGAATTCTAAGATTTCTTATTAGAATCATATCTTTTTTTTTTTTTACTTTTTTACTAAAGTATTTTATTCTTAAATATTCGTGATTATTTTCGTTAACGATTCTTTGTTTTCTATGATGGAGATGGATGCCAAAAGATCAGAATCCGAGGATTCTGATTTTCTCTTTGATCTTACCTTACACGAGACTTTTTCTACTCCATAATAATGAAAACAAAGAAACTTTCTTCTCAAACTATCTCTCTGATTTCAATGAAATGAAAATCAGATTCAATTGGAGATGGTAAATAATAAGTAAATAAGAATATGAGAATCATGAAATCATATTTCATAAATAAAAAATGAGAAAAGAATCATACTTCATGATTAATATTCATATTAGAATATATTAATACATAAATTTAATACATAAATACATAATTCTTACAAAATACAGAATTCTTACATAAGAATATATATTCTATAATCTTATTCATAAGATTATCTTATTATTCTATAATTGAATATTTCTGAATATTTAAATGAAATATTTCGTTTAGTATAGTTATTAGTTAGTATAGTATTATAGTATTTCGTTAAAGTGGCTAAAAACTTTTATCCATTCATCGGGATTTCTTTTTCATTTGAATGAAATGAAAGTCAAAGGCTTTTTTTGAGGTTTCTAATTTCTTTTCTTTTTTGAAAAGAAGGATCTTTTATGATGGACAATCTCGAAAGATTTGTTGAAGATGTAAATAAGTTTGCTTAAAACTTATTTTTTTTTTCATGTGATATTATTCATATGAGAAAATCTGGGGTAATTTGAAGTGAAATCTCCGGATAAACACTTATTTTTCAGTGTAGATTATTATGTATCGGTTCAACCAATGACTATTCATTATTCCATATTGAATCCATTGCATACGGTTCCAATTTAAAATATAATCAAAATTATAGGGATGTTATGGTAAAACTTCGTTTGAAACGATGTGGTAGAAAGCAACGTGCGACTTGAAGGACATGATTGGATGTGGATTCTGACATCCACCATTTTCTATACGAATGAAGATGCTCTTGTCTCGACATAGTTTGTTCTGCTAGGAACCTAATTGAATTTGTCTTGGGTTGCTAAATAAAGATACTAATGGTATAGAAAGGTATAGCATATGATGGAGCTCGAGCAAAAATGATTGATTCATTTATCGGGGGAATAATCTAGGGTTAGTTACAATCAATAAGTTAGACCAACTTTGTAAATAGATCATCAATATAGAAATATAGATAAACGGAGAGGTTCAAATTTGAACAAGTTTTTGAAATGAAAAAGAAATCAAATTTGTTGAAATTTTCAAACTGTTTCGATCAAGAGTGTATCACAAAGGAATCAATCGTTCGTATTATTTTTCCCTTTTCCATAGAAAAAACAAAAGGTATGTTGCTGCCTTTTTGAAAAGGAGTAAGGATCACCGAAGTAATGTCTAAACCTAATGATTTCACAAAGCGCAAAGCAAAGACAACAAATTCCGGAACAAGGAAACACTCTTTTTACTAGTCTCAACAATTGGATCAGAATGATAAAAAAAAATAGATCCGAAAGGAGACAAAAAAAGAGGTTAGAGACAGCTCAAGAAATTCTAAGGATTTCCTTTCAAACTCTTTCAAAACTACCCAACTTGAGTTAGGAGTACGAATGAATTTTCTTTTTCTGTAAAGAAGGAAAAAAGGCTCAAATTACAGTCTAATTCTTTATGGATCCATTTTTATTCCTATCTATCTATATAGATAGAAATAGAAATTCTAGAAATTAGAATCATTTTTTCTTGAGCCGTATGAGGAGAAAACCTCCTATACGTTTCTAGGGGGGCATTTTTTATTTACATCTATCCCAATGAGCCATCTATCGAATCGTTGCAATTGATGTTCGATCCCGAAGAGAAGGAAGAGATCTTCAAAAAGTGGGTTTTTATGATCCGATAAAGAATCAAACTTATTCAAATGTTCCTGCTATTTTATATTTCCTTGAAAAAGGTGCTCAACCCACAGGAACTGTTTATGATATTTTAAGGAAGGCAGAATTCTTTAAAGAATTTCGAGTTTCTTTTGATAAAAAAGAAAGTAAAAAAAAGAATCGTGAATAAAAAAAGGATAGGGTAACTAACTTTGTGTAATTCTTTATTCAAAGTTTCTTCTTTTTTTGTTCTATTCATACTTATTTTATTCTTCTTTTTCTTACTTCTTTTTCTTATTCGTATTTTTTTCTTGCTTGAACCCCCCAACAAGGGGGGTTCTTCTTGTATTTGTATTGTACCTTTCTTTTTTTGATTAAAGAAAGCCGCTATTTTTTCTATCTTTACCTTTTCCTTAATTCCTTCTTTTTTTTCCGCTCAAAGTTATTATTTATTCTTTATGTTGTGCTAATCCAACACAAATTTCTATAGAATTTCTTGAAATTTGTTTTCTAAAAAGTCCATTCATATTGACAATGGCGTCTCAAACAAATATAATTTGATCGTATATAAATAGATCTTTTTATCCCCATTCCCTTATTGGATCTTTCCTTCACTTTAGTAAAATTAGTAAAATGGATGAGTTTGCTAGATTTTTTTTTCTTTTGATCATATCTACACCTCATATTGATCCGGGTTGCTAACTCAACGGTAGAGTACTCGGCTTTTAATTGCGACTATGATCTTTTACACATTTGGATGAAGGAATTCGTCTAGACTATTGGTAAAGTTTATAAGACCGCGACTGATCCTGAAAGGTAATGAATGGAAAAAAAAGCATGTCGTAAACAGAATAGAAAAAAGAATAATATAATCATAGAAAAATAAATCATAGAAAAATAAGATTTCTAGTACTCATAATAGAATAATAGAAATAGAACGAGAATTTTTCTTTTTATAACAATTTTTAAGTTCAGTAAAGTATTTCGGGTCTAGTGAATAAATGGATAGAGCCTTATGGCTCCAATTCGAGTAAGACAAAAAAGAAACGAGCTTCCTTTCTTAATTTGAATGATTACCCGATCGAATTACTAATTATACGTTAAAAATAGATTAGTGCCTGATGTGGGAAAAGGTTCTCTTGTAAATTGTGAGTGAACCATTGATTCTTTTTTTTTATGAATCCTAATTATTCTTTATTGTGGATTGGAGACGGATGTGTAGAAGAAATAGTATAGTGATAAAAAAAGAATCTTTTCCAAAGTCAAAAGAGTGATTGGGTTGCGAAAATAAAAGATTTTTACCCCTTTTTCTTATTGTTATTTTATATTTTCTTTCTTTTTCTTTTATTGTTATTCTAGTTATATTAACAAGGAAAAGAAAACCAAATTGGATAGAAAGGGAAAGGAAAAAGATCTGTAGATTGGGCTCTCTGTCTCCGGGGTATATATTCTTTCTTTGTTCTGACTTTTATATAATCTTAAATTCTCATTATGTTTTTTACATCAAAGTACAGTATAAAAGTATATATATATATAGAAAAGTATACACAGTGCATAGTCTATATATATATGAATAATAGACTATATTATTAGTATTAGAATATCTTATTAGAATTATTTCTTAGAATAATAGAAGAATTTATTCTTCTCTTTTCTTATAGTTCTTATAGTTATAAGTTAGACTCTTTTCTTCTAAATACTCTTTTACTATAAGAGAAACAATATACTACATACAGCATACGCATACGCCGTTCTGACCATATTGCACTATGTATCATTTCATAACACAAGAAGTGCCTCTCTTTTTTGGTTACATTAGAAATGTATTTCAATAGCAGAATTACAAATTACAAGGATATTTAGATTGAAAAAAGATAGATTTCGGCAACAAAACTTCCTATATCCGCTACTCCTTCAGGAGTATATTTACTCACTTGCTCATTATCATAGCTTAAATAGTTTGATTTTTTACGAACCTGTGGAATTTCTAGGTTATGACAGTAAATTTAGTTTAGTACTTGTGAAACGTTTAATTACTCGAATGTATCAACAGAAATCTTTGATTTCTTCGGTGAATTATTCTAACCAAAATGGATCTTGGGAGCACAAGAATTCTTTTTCTTCTCATTTTTCTTCTCAAATGGTATCAGAAGGTTTTGGAGTCATTCTGGAAATTCCATTCTCGTCGCAATTAGTATCTTCCCTTGAAGAAAAAAGAATACCAAAATCTCAGAATTTACGATCTATTCATTCAATATTTCCCTTTTTAGAGGATAAATTCTCGCATTTAAATTATGTGTCAGATCTACTAATACCCCATCCCATCCATCTGGAAATCTTGGTTCAAATCCTTCAATGTTGGATCAAAGATGTTCCTTCTTTGCATTTATTGCGATTGTTTTTCCACGAATATCATAATTTGAATAGTCTCTTTACTTCAAAGAAATCCATTTACGTATTTTCAAAAAGAAAGAAAAGATTCTTTTGGTTCCTACATAATTCTTATGTATATGAATGCGAATATCTATTCCTGTTTCTTCGTAAACAGTCTTCTTATTTACGATCAATATCTTCTGGAGTCTTTCTTGAGCGAACACATTTCTATGGAAAAATAGAATATCT